GCGAACTCGGAACATTCCGTTGGGTAGGGCTTCCGTAACTAAACCTTCGAAAGTAACTTTTGCTTCTCTCGGGTTTTTTTTTTCTCTCCTATTTTTTTTTTCTGTCATATTTTTTCTCCTATTTTTCTTTTTTTATTTTCAAAATAGGAAGTTCGAAATAGAATTCGGGTACTATAGGCGGGGCCATTACCATATATAACATAAGACTTCTCCCCCAATTCTGTTTAGTCGAGCTTCTCGATCTGTCATTATACCTTGAGAAGTAGAAAGAATAGCAATTCCCATTCCGCCCAAAACTTTAGGAATTCCTTGATAGTTAGCATAAATTCGTAAGCCAGGTCGGCTGATACGCTTTAAAAAGGTTCTAGTTCTATATATTCCCTTTCTAGTTTTTTTCTTTTGATGTCGCAAAGTTGAAACCAAGAAATATCTGTTACTTTCTTCATGTTTCCGCACACTTTCAATAAAACCCTCTCGTAGAAGTATTTTAACAATGTTTTCGGTAATATTTGTAGATATTACTCGAACAGTTCCTTTTTTACTCATGTCTGCGTTTCTTATAGAGGTTAGTAAATCAGCAATAGTGTCCTTGCCCATAAGACTCTAATTAGAGATTCCTCCTAATTTTTAGATAATCAACATGTTTTCCCCTTTCTTTTAATTATGGATTTTAAAGCATATACGTAAAACACAATCTACTAATTTTTTCTTTGATCTATATCTCGTCTACTAGTATTTATAATACTTCAGGAGCTAATGAAACTATTTTAGTAAAATTCAATTCTCTCAATTCCTCGGCAATCGCCCCAAAAACTCGAGTTCCTTTTGGATTTCCTTTTTGATCAATGATAACTGCTGCATTGTCATCATAGCGTATTATTATACCGTCTTCACATTTGAATTCTTTACATGTACGTACAATTACAGCTCGAATTACTTCGGATCTTTCTAGAGGCATTTGGGGCACTGCGTCTTTGATTACAGCAACAATAACATCACCAATACGAGCATATCGCTGATTACCAGCAGCGCCTATGACTCGAATACACATTAATTTTCGAGCTCCACTGTTATCCGCTACATTTAAAAGGGTCTGGGGTTGAATCATATTATTTGGATTTCAATTTGTTATTTCATTCACTGTAAAGGGATGAAAGAAATATTGTCTTTCCAGAAGGAAAAACCTGGGGTTTTTTATCTTCAATACTCCTTTTGTTTTGGGGGTTCTATATCTCTAATTTAATAAATTGACTTCGTATGGGCATTTTACTGGCAGCTATGGAGATAGCTGCTCTAGCTACAGTTTCAGATACTCCACTCATTTCATAAAGTATTTGGCCCGGTTTAACAACGGCTACCCAATATTCGGGGGATCCTTTTCCCGAGCCCATACGTGTTTCTGTGGGTCTTATTGTAACTGGTTTGTCGGGAAATATACGTACCCATAGTTTTCCACCACGACGTGCATATCGTGTCATTGCTCTTCGTCCTGCTTCTATCTGTCTCGCTGTGATCCAAGCGGGTTCAAGTACTTGAAGAGCATATCTACCAAAACAAATACGATTGCCTCGGCAGGATTTTCCCTTCATTCTTCCTCTATGTTGTTTACGAAATCTAGTTCTTTTGGGGTTATAGTCGATGGTTCTTTCTTAGTTCCATCTCTACTACAAAACTGGACATGAGAGTTTCTTCTCATCCAGCTCCTCGCGAATGAAATGAGAAAGCGTGCAAATCTCTCTAATTCCATAATATTCAAAAATATTACGGATAGATCCACATCAATATATAATAGAATTGCGTTTTTTTATTTTGAATTTCTTAAATATATAGTCAAGAAAGAAGATCTAGAATATATCCAAATTCTATATTTGTATTTGTAGATAATGTAATCTTTCTTTTAAAAAAGGAATATCCTTATTTTTACCCTTATTGAATCATAGTAAAGTATTCAAATCCAATAAAGATTTCGCGGGCGAATATTTACTCTTTCTTGTCTTATTTGTTAAGTTAAGGTTATAAATTAACAAATAAAGCAATTTTTTTGGTTTGTTCCGCCATCCCACCCAATGAAGTATTAGGATTCTTTTCAATAAAATCAATCCTATGCAGTCATAGGTTTTGTCGTTCCCACAGCTTCTCCTTTAATGGTTAGGTTTGAATCCTGCAATGGAGCTTCCAAACTTTCCGAGTTAATTCTCTCAGTTTTATTAACCCGGGCTGCTCTTTATTATTGCTTTAAATTTTTATTTATTGTTTCCAAATTACGATTTCAAATTCTCTCTTTTTTTATTATTTTATTATTTTTTATTATTTTATTATATTGATGCTTTATCACATTGCCTTTTATGATGTAATTCATAGACCATACACATTGGAATCTTATATCTTTCTTATTCTTCTTCCTTCTATCTATCATCCCTCCTTTTATCCACATCCCTTTAGTTTAGTTTTACAACCTAGAATCGAGTTTCTTTTTTAGAGAAAAAATGCAGTTGCTACAACTATATGATAGATCCATTCATTTATGATAGATGTATTTATTCACATAGTGACTGTTTCTTAGTTAGGATCTCGACAATACGAAGCAATAGGTTGGTTAATTTTCTATATTTAATTACTAAGTTTTTTCTTTTTTTAGTAGGCTTCGGTCAATCTTTTTTTTGAATTTCCATTTTTGCCCCTAAAGAAAAACTAACGAGTCACACACTAAGCATAGCAATTATATTAAAAGATTTATCAATTTTCATTAAATCTTATAGAAAGAGGTATAATTTCTTCTTTTTTCAGGGATTTTTGGAAAAATAAGGCTCTTGGCTTTTTTATTCTATAATGAGAAGACAGGGTTAGTTATTCTTCTTCTATAAATATCCAAATTTTTACACCTAATACTCCATAGATAGTTCGAATTGGATAGCAGCAATAATCAATTTTAGCGCGAATTGTTTGGAGGGGAAGTCTACCCTTTTTGATGCATTCAGCACGTGCAATTTCTTTCCCTCCTAGACGACCTGCAATTTTTATTTTTACTCCCTTTATATCCGCTTTTTTAGTTAATTCAATGGCTTTTTTCATTGCCTTTCGGAATGAAACTCTATTTTTTAATTGGAAAGCTATATATTCTGCAAGAATGTTAGGTTCTCTATAAGGTTCTTTAACTTTTTCGATAGCAATATTAAGTCTCTGGTTTACAGAATTCACTTCCTTTTGGATATCTTTCTCTAATTCTTCGATTGCTCCTTTTTTCTTTAATAAATTTGGGAATCCAATATGGATTATAACGTGAATTGTATCGATTTCTTTTTGAATTTCTATATGTGTAATTACTTCGGAACTTGAGTCTGATTCTATTTTTCTATTCGAGCTTTTTTTCCTATTCTTTTGTATATAGTTCTTGATACAATTCCGTATTTTTTTATCTTCTTGTAGACCTTCAGAATAATTTTTTGGTTGTGCGAACCAAAAAGAATGGTGATTTTGGGTTGTACCAAGTCTGAAACCGAGTGGATTTATTTTTTGTCCCATATTTTTCTATTCTATTTTTTTTTTTTTTTACTGGGAATCGAAATCTTAGGTTGATCTAAAGTTTATTTAGATTTCTTTACTATATTTAGTACAATTGTTATATGACACATGGTTTTTTTTATAGGATAACCACGTCCTCGAGCCCGAGGTCTGAATTTTTTCATAATAGTACTCCTATTGACTTCGGCTTTTGTTATGAATAAATTCGCTTTGTCGAAATCTCTATAATGAGTAGCATTTGCTGCTGCCGAATAAACCAACTTTAAGATGGGATAAGATGCTCGATAAGGCATGAGGTTCAGTATCATAACGGTTTCCTCATAGTAACGCCATCGAATCTCATCAAGAACTCTTTGTGCTTTGAAAACAGACATATGTATGCGTTTTTGTGCTTTGAAAACTCGTTCGAACTTAAGTAGACGATCGGTTGGAACTTTTCTTGCGAGTTTCCGTAGCCCATTTTTCTTCTTCTTTATCCTAGGGGTATACTTTACCAATTTGAAACTTGTCATAAATAAGGTTATTCCCCGCCTACCTTTACTTAATTTGAATCCTATAAATTTTGTTTATTCTGAATCTTTCTATTCTGAATTCAGTTAACGACGAGATTTAGTATCCTTTCTTGCACTTTCATAACTCGTGAAATGGCGAGTAGGCACGAATTCCCCCAATTTGCGACCTACCATAGGATTTGTTATGTAAATAGGTATATGTTCCTTTCCATTATGAATCGCGATTGTATGGCCAACCATTGCGGGTAGAATGCTAGATGCCCGGGACCACGTTACTATTGTTTCTTTCTCCTCCTTCATATTGACCTTTTCTATTTTTGTCAATAAATGACGAGCTACAAAAGGATTCGTTTTTTTTCGTGTCACAGCTGATTACTCCTTTTTTTTTATTTTAAAGAGTGGCATCCTATGTCCACTATCTCGATCGAAGTATGGAGGTCAGAATAAATAGAATAATGATGAGTGGAAAAAATAGAAAATCCCTTAGCTGGATAAGGGGCGGATGTAGCCAAGTGGATCAAGGCAGTGGATTGTGAATCCACCATGCGCGGGTTCAATTCCCGTCGTTCGCCCATCGCATTATTGCAATGCAATTTTCCATATTCCTAGTTACGTATTTACTTACGACGACGAAGAATAAAACTATCACTATATTTTTTCCTTTTCCTAGTTCTTCTTCCAAGCGCTGGATAACCCCAAGGGGTTGTGGGTTTTTTTCTACCAATAGGGGCTTTCCCTTCACCGCCCCCATGGGGGTGGTCCACGGGGTTCATAACTACCCCTCTTACTACGGGGCGTTTACCTAGCCAACACTTAGATCCGGCTCTACCCAAACTTTTTTGGTTTACCCCAACATTACCCACTTGTCCGACTGTTGCTAAGCAGTTTTGGGATACCAAACGGACCTCCCCAGATGGTAATCTTAAAGTGGCCAATTTACCCTCTTTTGCAATCAGTTTCGCTACAGCACCCGCCGCTCTAGCTAATTGCCCACCCCTTCCACGTGTGATTTCTATGTTATGTATGGCCGTGCCTAAGGGCATATCGGTTGAAGTAGATTCTTCTTTTTTCTCAAAAAACCCCTTCCCAAACTGTACAAGCTTCTTCCAAAGCATACGGCTTTCTAGATGTATATGACGATCTCTAGACAGATGGATCTTATATGAATCGTATGATGAAGTACCACATGAGTGGATATATGGAAAAGGAATCCAAATCTGCCGAATCGCTCATGTTATGATCTTCTACATCCTAGGTCTCCGCGTTCCGTCATCTGGCTTATGTTCTTCATGTAGCATTCAGATCGAATGACTCTATGAAATTACGTCGATACTTCCACATATTATGGGTAACGTAGGAGACATCCCTATTTTCACCCGGGGGTCTTAATTACCACTGCTTAGCTTTCAATTCGCCTCTGACCATCAAATTAAATGTGAATAACCCGTCCTCCTCTCTTTGAAACAAGGGGCGCTTCCGGTTCTGTGCGTGCTTCAAACAATTTTGTCTTCTCCATATTACCATATCTCTAGAGTCAATAATTTTCTATGAGGAACTACTGAACTCAATCACTTGCTGCCGTTACTCAACAGTTTTCTGTTGAGGTCTATCCCGTAGAGGTAGTCAAATTGGATCAGTGATCGATTTCTAGGTTTCGTCGTAAACCTAATTGGTTACTTCCAATTACGTAAATCAATAGTTCAAACCGCACTCAAAGGTAGGGCATTTCCCATTGATATAGGAACTTTTGTACCAGAAACAATAGTATCTCCAATTATAGCCCCTCTGGGATGTAAAATATATCTCTTCTCACCATCCCCATAGTGTATGAGACAAATGTATGCATTTCGATTAGGGTCGTATTCTATGGTTACGATTCTACCAGATATGTCTTTTTGATTCCGTCGAAAATCGATTTTACGGTATAGGCGCTTATGACCTCCCCCTCTATGCCTTGCGGTAATGATTCCTCTGGCATTACGACCTTTACCACAACGGTGCCGTCCATGGATCAATTTATTTCGTGGATTGGATTTCACTTGCCTGTCTACGGTTCCCTTGCGTGTGCTCAGGATAGGTGTTTTGTATAAATGTTTCGCCGTATTATTAAGTATTCTCCTTTAGTTCTTTTCTCTATCTAGAAGTGGAATAGAATAACCCGGTTGAAGGGTAATGATCATACGTCTGTAATGCATTGTATGTCTCAGAATAGGTCCCATTCTTCTACCCTTTCCGGGTAGTCGATGGCTATTCACAGCTACTACCTTAACACCAAAGAAGAGCTCGACCCAATGCTTTATTTCTGTCTTAGTGAATCCCGATTCGACATTAAAAGTATATTGATTCTTTCCCAATAAACGAAGACTCTTTTCTGTAAATACTGCGTATTTGATTCCATCCATAAATCGACTTTCCCTCCTATCCTCTGAGTTCCAGTATCGATAAGAATTCGAGTTCTTATTGTTCTTATGTTATGGTATGAATATACCATACCAATTCGTTATGTATGGATGATGGATGAGATTCCATGGATAGAGAGCCAGTTCCAATAGACTTATGGAACGTTCCCGTTCGCGTGCATCCAGCAGGAATTGAACCCGCAAATTTACCAATTATGAGTTGGGCGCTTTAACCATTCAGCCATGGATGCTTAACAGGGATCATCGTACATCGTAAATAACCAATTTTCATATAGAAAGACATATCATAGAAAAATGAAATCAAAATATTTGGAGATGGCAAATATTCGGAGATGACTATGAAAACACCTCTCTGGATCCTCGAATTGAAAGAGAGATTGAGAGGGATCAAGAATCCTAATTCTCGCTATTTGGAATGGATCCAATTCTATTGAGTCTGACTCATAGTGATCATTTCTCTTTAGCAAAGAAGGACCTTGGTTATCAAAGGATTGAACAACCGGGATCCATTTACTTATGATACCTACTTGACATTGCTAACAAGGATCTAATGAATTATGAGTTTAATAGATCCTCTTTAGCAGAAAGACGTATATTCCTTGCTCATTATCAGACAATCACTTATTCGCAAACCTCGTGTGGGGCTAATCGTTTTCATTTCCCATCTCATGGAAAACCCTTTTCGTTCCGCTTAGCCCTATCGGGTATTTTAGTGATAGGTTCTATAGGAACTGGACGATCCTATTTGGTCAAATACCTAACGAAAAATTCCTATTTTCCTTTCATTAAGGTACGAGGGCTTCTTATTCCACAAGAACGAAAGCACCTTTTCATTCTTTCATATACTAGGGGTTTTTACTTGGAAAAGACAATGTTCCATACTAAAGGATTCGGGTCCATAACCACGAGTTCCAGTGCATTAGATCTTGTAGCACTTAGCAACGAGGCCCTATCCATTAGTATTCCACATAAGAAATCCATTATAGAAACTAATACAATTAGATTAGCTCTTCATAGACAAACTTAGGGTTTGCGAGCCAAGATAA